GTCTTTCAAAAGAGCAGATATGGGGAATTTGGATTTATCGCAGCTATCCAACCAAGACTTTCAATGTTTGAATATAATGTTTGAATATAAGGTTCATAGTGTAAGACTTATTTGATCTTCTTATCTTACTTATTAATTATTATAATTTTTCTCGATCTCGAATAAACCATTAATTTTATATAAAAATATTAAGAATCTCATCGAAAACTTACAGCAGCTTGCCAAACGAAGGCTAAGAGAAAAAAGAACAAAGGTATGACTGGCATAAGATCTACGATTGGATTCAAAAAAGCGTAGGCCTCGGGCAATTTGGCGAAGAAAAGACTACTCGAATAAAAGGCAGAATTAAGACAGATGCAGATCAAACTAAAGATATTAAGCATAACAGACATTTTGTTCTTGGAGATAATTGCATTTTGATTGAGTTAATGATATAAGGAAAAATGAAGTAAAGTAAGGTAGACAAAAATCCTTTTTTTTCTTTGAACCCACCCAATCAAAAATTCCCCAATTCTCAAACAAAGGAGAATAGAAGAAATCATACTTTCATAGAATATCTTAATTTAATTATATGTAATGATCAATGAATTTGGTTGAATTCTATATCTACACGCGTAAAAATCCTAGCAAGAATCTAATCTATTCTATAAAGATTTTATATATAAAATTGTCCTGGAATTGACCAAGACCCAATACTAATATTATTCTTTATTAGTGTAGAATGTAAATATAGATGGGGCGTGGCCAAGTGGTAAGGCAACGGGTTTTGGTCCCGGTATTCGGAGGTTCGAATCCTTTCGTCCCAGGTATATACATTAAAAGTATCTTTTGAAAATAACGTTATGTTTAAATGCCTAATATTGGATAGAATGTCATTCTTGTTTCTTTTATAATGATTCTTTTATGAATCATATCTTTGTTTTTCACAACATACAGATAGTACTAAATATATTTGTTTATGATCAAGATATGATGGTAACATGGGTCACACCCTAGTTGAATTCAACTAATTAAAAAATAAAATAAAGTATATCGGATTTTTCATCATATGTCCATTCCCTTCATATTGAAGGGGTTTAGCTACTTAATTTGAAGAAAAACCTTACGTCTCATATCTTTTTTAATTTTCAACGTCTATCTCACACAAAAAAATGGGGTTTTTGTTCAATTCACTTATCTGCTTTAAATCGTTGATGGTTCAATTCGAAAAGAAAAGATATTTTTTTTATGATAATCAAATTTTTAGTCTTTACTGTAAAACTTTATTCAAATAATGATATCGAAATAGTAAACTTTTTCAATTATAAAAATTTTTAATGATTGCTTTTGAGTTGAATCTTTGGTATTCAAAAAAGTAGGAAATGGGCCATATTGAGTCACTTTAAGATGCAGAGTAAAAAAGAATTCATTTTTTCATATTCGTATTCTTTCTATATTTCTATTAGTTTTTTTAATAAAAAGTAAAGTGTTGCATTAATACAATAACATACAATAATAGGTGGGGTCTTGCTAAGATTGCTTCAAAAAAATTTTACCATCTTTGTATAGAAGAAAAAAGGGTATAGATTAAAATGTTTATGTATCGACGGGACCAATGACTATTCATGATTCCATAATTGAATCAATTCCATATGGGTTCCAAATTAGAGGAATGTTTTGTTATGGTAAAACTTCGTTTGAAACGCTGTGGTAGAAAGCAACGTGCGACTTGAAGGACACGATCCGGTGTGGATTTTTATTCTTACATCCGCCATCTTTTCTATGAATGAAGGTGCTCTTGACCCGACATCTGTTCTGTTTTCACTAGAATCCTTATTTTTGTTAGGGTGTAATGAAAAATATAGTACATGATGGAGCTCGGGTAGAAACTATGGATTCATCTTTCAGGGGGCAAGAATCTAGGGTTAATACCAATCAATAGGTTGGAACAACTTCGTAAGTATATCAATATATAAATCGAAAGGATCCGATTCAGTCAAGTTTTTAATTCAAAAGTAAAATTTTTTGGAATTGAGAAAAGTCTTTCGATTCAAAGTGTATCGCGCGGGAATCGAGCGTTTATATGATTCTTTGATAGAAAGAAATCACAAAAGGGGTATGTTGCTGCCATTTTGTAAGGATTAAGAAGCACTGAAGTAATGTCTAAACCCACTGATTTAAAACAAAGAAAAAAGGATCCCAGAACAAGGAAACGCCGTTTTTCAATTGTCTCAATAATCTCAATAACTGTATATAATAATAAAGATTAAATGAGACAAACAAGAGGGGGTTAAAGACCATTCAAAAAATGAAATAAATTGCCTAAAGATTTTTTCTTTTAAGCTATTTGAGAATTATCCAACTTGAGTTATGGGTACAAATGCTTTTTTCAGGAAGGGGGAAGAAAAAAAAAATGAGTGAAATCCCATTATAATTTTATAATTTATTTTATCAACCCCTTTGCCATTAATTATATATACGTAGACAAAACTCCAAATCATTATCATTTTTTTCTCGAGCCGTACGAGGAGAAAACTTCCTATACGTTTCTAGGGGGGGTCTTGTTCATTTACTTAGATCTATCCCAATGAGCTGTCTATCGAATCGTTGCAATTAATGTTCGATCCCGAAGAGAAGGAAGAGATCTTCGGAACGTAGGTTTTTATGATCCGATAAAGAATCAAAGTTATTTAAACGTTCCTGCTATTCTATATTTCCTTGAAAAGGGCGCTCAGCCCACAGGAACTGTTCAGAATCTTTTAAAAAGGGCGGAGGTTTTTAAGTAGCTTGTTCCTAATCAAACAAAATTTAAATAAAGAAATATAAAGGGGTAGTAATTCTTATATAAATTTTTTTATTTTTTGGATTCTACTCATATCTATTTTTCATTGCTTCTATAAAATCTCATGTTCTAGAACGACAAAACCCGAGTTGCTTGATCCTATAAATATAAAATTCTGGGAGTTCCTTCAATTGGTCGGTTTTCGTTGTAACTCTACTAATAAATAATAAACAAGGAATCCTCCTTTTTTATTCTAGTTACTTATTATTGATTGAATAAAATAATAAAATAAATCTATATAAATCTGATATTTTTTTTTATACTTGTTCCTTCTTTATTCCTTTATCTAAACTTTTTTCAGCTATATAGTGCCAATCCAACACAAGCCCTTTTTTTAATAGTATTGAAATAAATGTAATTTATTTTGTTTTCCATTGTATTCTTTTCTCAACATTTATATTGACAACAGTGTATCGAACAAATATAATTCATCGTGATAAGTAGATAAATTTATTTCTGTCCGAGAGGTTTGATTTTTACTTTAATAACCTTATATTATTCAAATGATGGGATTCCTTGGATTCTCTTTAATATAATAGAATTTGACATTTATTTATCTTTTTCTTTTTTTTATTGTATCTACATAAACTTTTTCTATTCGGGTTGCTAACTCAACGGTAGAGTACTCGGCTTTTAAGTGCGGCTAGGGTCTTTTACACATTTGGATGAAGCGAGGGATTCGTCCATACCATCGGTAAAGTTTGGAAGACCACGACTGATCCTGAAAGGGAATGAATGGAAAAAACAGCATGTCGGATCAACGAAGATTTCTGAGGAATATTTCATTCTTTCCGAATCGGTACAAACCCTTGTGTTCTTTTTTGAAACGGAACAAAATGAATTCAATTTCAAGTTGGGTCAGATGAATAAATGGATAGAGATAGAGCCCTAAATTTATTAATTATTATAGGGAAAAAAGCAACGAGCTTCTGTTCTTAATTTGAACGATTACCCGATCTAATTAGACGTTAAAAATGTATTAGTGCCTGATACGGGAAGAGATTATCCCATGAACGGATTCTTTTTTTTTTATGAATCCTAACTATTGATATTTTCCATTATGGAATAGAAATGTGTGTGTAGAAGAAACAGTATATTGATAAAAAAATTCCAAAATCAAAAGAGCGATTAGGTTGAAAAAATAAAGGATTTCTAAGTATTTTGTTATCCTATACGAACATAAATTATTCGTTTAAATGGAAAAGAAAGGATAGAGAATCCGTTGATAAGTTTACCTGTATCCGAGGTATCTATTCGTTTATTACTAGAAAACCTCGTTTTGACTGTATCGCACTATGTTTCATGGATAACCCCCAAAATCCTCTACCTTTAGTTCAACTATAATTTCAAATGGAGGAATTCCAAAGATATTTAAAGCAAAATAGATCTCAACAACACTACTTCTTATATCCACTTATCTTTCAGGAGTATATTTATGCACTTGCGCATGATCATGGTTTAAATAGATCCATTTTTTTGGAAAATGCAGGTTATAATAAATTTAGCTTACTAATTGTGAAACGTGCAATTGAGCGAATGTATCAGTATGAACAGAAGCATTTGATTCTTTTTGCTAATGATTTTAACCAAAATATATTTTTTGGACGCAACAAGAATTTTTATTTTCAAATGATATCAGAAGGATTTGCAGTCATTGTAGAAATTCCGTTTTATCTCCGATTATTATCTTCGCTAGAAAGGAAAGGAATTAAATCTCATAATTTACGATCAATTCATTCAATCTTCCCTTTTTTAGAGGACAATTTTTCACATTTAATTTATGTATTAGAGATACTAATACCCTACCCAGCCCATCTGGAAATATTGATTCAAACTCTGCGCTACTGGGTAAAAGACGCTTCTTCTTTACATTTATTACGATTCTTTCTCCACGAGTATCGTAGTTGGAATACTCCAAATAAAGCCAGTTCTTGTTTTTCAAAAAGAAATCAAAGGTTTTTCTTCGTCCTATATAATTCTCATCTATGTGAATACGAATCCATCTTCATCTTTCTTCGTAACCAATCTTCTCATTTATGTTCAACGTCTTCTAGAACCCTTCTTGAACGAATCTATTTCTATGGAAAACTAGAACATCTTGTACTTGTAGAAGCTTTTGCTAAGGCCTTTCAGGCCAATCTATGGTTGTTTAAGGATCCTTTCATGCATTATGTTAGGT